TTTGTAGTGCTAGCAGGAATGCAAGTGAATGAATCCCATCCCCGGGAGAGTCAAAAGCCAGTGAAAGAGGGCGGGAGAGATTTTCTTGAAAGGAGAGGGTTGCCGGGCGCGCCCCCCTCCTTCTCCAGTTCTAGAGGGGAACCGGCAGGTAGTGGGGGCTTGCTGTCTACTTCGCGAGCCTTCACTGCCTTGTTCTGGGAATTCCCTTCTTTCGTCCGTCCACGAGGCAGTCAAAAGAAAGAGAGAAAGGGGCGGCTAGGAAGCTGGAGTCGTTGCGGTTGTATGCCACGAGGTCCCTATGGACAAGGGGACAAGTGAATCATCGTTTTTGGGCGCAGGCAACCCTCTACCATCCATCCTATTGCATTCCATCGTCTCGTATGGTACTGTACCGTATCAGAATCGAGGAGCGAGCTTCATTTTGATATTTTGAGGGATCCCCATTGATTCCTTCCCGTCCCCCCGGATTTCTTGTCCCTACCGGAATACATGGTAGTGGTCTAGGGAGCGCAATTGCTAGAGCACGGGAGAATGAAGAGTAATGATTTCAGCAAGAGCAGCCGGACGGACTCCCCGACGTCTGATATTTATCGATTGTTTCAAAATCGAGGTATGGGAGAGCAGCCTTTCCGAGCGAGACTCTGGGATCTCCTGTAAACCCCCATGATGTGGTAAAGGGAGGATATTAGGGGAAGCAGTGAGTGGGGATTCCCCTGCGGAGAGCCGGATGAGGGGAGACCCTCACGTCCGGTTCGGAGGGCGGGGATATCCCGACCCTACTATCATTATGCCTTTGCAATGTTACTTGGTTCAACTCCATTTGTGACCTTTTCTCGTATGTGGGACTCTCGGTATTCTTGGGTAGATAATCGATCGTCTTTCATTTTGATAGTGAGTAGTTTTTTTAAGGAGAAGTCTTTTCAAGAATAATCGAGCGAACTGGAGGAGCTTGCCAGGATGGCTTGGTAAGCAAGCAACCCTCCCGGGTAGGCCCAGTTCTTTCTCTTCTTTCTTTTTGAGTTGGGGAAAAAAAAGCGATTGCGTCATCGAGCACGCGACGCGCATTTTCGTCCAAGAGCTGGTTGTCTCCTATTCTCCCTGTGTCTACTACTTCCTTGCCTCCTACTGCTTCCTCCATCCAACGTTTCTGGGGATTTGAGTGAGCTCTGCTCCAGGAAGGTCAGGGTCAGGCCCAGAGAGAGTATATTCCCCCCTTTCGCCCCCGACGCCCTACCCTTTCTTTCAACCTCAAGCAAGAAGGCGGGACCCGTCTGGCCCTCTCCCAATAAAGGCATCGGCTTATCATGCGAAAGGCAGGACATCCCCCCCCTGTCAATCGGGATCTCCCCTCCTCGGCTCGATACCCCCATGTGAGAAAGGATGGCCTTCTCCAGTCGACATGAGAAAATAGCCCGGGGGACATGAAAGTTTCTGATAGCGCTCTTTTTTTGCCTCACCCGAGGATGAAGACTGCCCTTTTCGAGTCAATTCCTTTCTTCAGGGGCCCACGCCCGAGAAGTGAACAATGCATCTACCTACGGCTGACAGGGTCCGGCGGCAAGATTTCTCACATTTGGGGAAGAAGGTTGGGAACCGCAGTTCCTGCGGTGGCTGCTTGCTCCCCTCACTAGAAGACACTCGGCCCGGGGATCGGTCCCTTGCTTATTTACGTCAGACGCACATACCCCCTCTACTCCCTCTCTTTTCCCTCCATTCAAGCAGGGGAAGGCAGAGCCGATTGAACTCGTCGGAAGTCGTACCGGACTTTGACAAGCAAGAAAGCGCGAATGCTTGCGCTTTCTCGAAATAGAACAACCACAGGGAAGAGTGGAGTGAAGGGACTGATTGAGGGACAAGAAGGGTTGATCAAGTTCAAGGGCTGAACAAGAAAAGAAGGATTGGATTGGTCAAGCTGAGGGAAAGGGTGGATGAGTGGTCGAAGCCTGACACCGGGGGATCCTTCCCCAAATAACCATGAGAACAGCAGGAAGATTCTCCAGACTGTGACGATTTTTCATATGAGAGGAGTGAGAGAGGGTGACAGCAGGAATGACTTTCTTTCCCTGGAAGCATGGTTCGAAAGCCTACCCGAGAGGGGGATTGTAGGGCACTCCAATCTCTCCTACATGGAAAGATCGAGAGCAAGGAAGGTCGATTCCCCCCCAACCCCCCGTTCGAGAAGGACCCTCCGCCAGATCACGGCAAGGGGAAGAAGAAGGAAGACCAATCCAAAGAGTTCGCTGGGACAACGGCTGATGTCGAGATGGAAAGTGTGGATGGCAGAGATCCTCCGTTGGAGAAGGTGGAACTTCCTGCAAAGAGGAAGTCTGTTCAAGTTGAAAGCCCCGGTTTTGCACCGGCGTGAGAAGTGATCCCGAGTTTGCTCTGGCTGAGGCAGCCGGTAGGTAGGCCTGGCCCTGCATACGGTTGACCCCTCCCAGACGTCGGAGTGAAGACAGTTGACCAGCAAGCAGGGACCCTCGTCGAGTGACGGCAGGTAATCCGCAGCTTTCCTGCCTTTCCGCTTCTTTCTAAATGCATCGGCATCAGGAGAGCGAGGGTGAGGAGTGAAAGGACAAAGTCGACAATCATTTGAATGATTCGAGTAGGAGAATGACCCCGCAGATATGGTAAGGAAAAAGCATTTGTAATGAAATCCTAGGGAATGCAGAGGAGTCTTTGCAAATTGAATTGGGGAGATCTCTGACCTCTGGCCACCTCGATCTCCATGAGGATACTGAAAGACTCCATCACCACTGTCAAGAGATAGGGAGATCAAGGATCTCCTTGTCTCAGGCCTCGGTTGCTTTGGAAACAACCAGTTGGGACACCATGAATTAGCACCGAGAAGGACGGAGTACAGATGCACTGCCGGACCCAGTGAATCCACTTCTCCTAAAACCCCATACAGTTAAGCATGTGAAGAAGAAACTCCCTGTAAACTGTATCATGACGCTTTCCTGAGGTCAACCTTGAGGCAAGCCTTCTTAGCACCCCTCCTCATGATTGAATCCCCTGAGGATTTCATGAGCTGATAATGTCAAGTCAGAAATCGCACGCCCCTTGATGAAAGCAGATTTCTTTGTAGATATGAGCGGAGGGAGGACTCTTGGAAGTCTGTTAGCCAAGAATTTCGAGATATGATCTTTTCAAGAAAGTTGAAGCTTGGTCGAAACTCTGTAAGCATAGATGCTACTTTGGAACCAGAGTGACGAAAGGTATGGTTCACCTCTCGAACCATCTTCCCTTTTTCAAAGAAGAACAGCACAGCCCCCCAAACATCCTACCCCCCGACGCCTTTTGAAAGAAATGGGCATGAAACCCATCAAGACCAGGAGACGTCGTCCGTCAGTGCCTCAAAAACCACCCTCTCAACTTCCTCTATCGTAATCTGTCTGCACAGCCAAAGATTAGCCTCCCTTGTCACTCACTTTTTCCAAAGAATCTCCTGGAATACATCTGAATAATGATTCTGGTTTCATAATCCATAGAAGTGCTCCTCCGCTTGCGCCTTGATGTCTGCCTCAGTTTCCACGAAGGTGACATCCGCTTGGATTAGTTTACGGGGTCGCTGCTCTTTTCTTTGCAAATGCATAGAAGAACGTCGGACTTTATATCTCCTACTTGCAGCCATAAGCACCTGCTCTTCTGTCTCCATTGGGTTTCCTCTATAAAGAGAATCAAGTCCAACTCCTTTTTACAATACAGCTCTTCCGCAGCCAGGTCAGGATCAAGAGGATTCGCTTGCAGACTCATCTTCATCTTCCTGAGCTTGTCTTCCTTCTCCCTAACTAGGGAAGGAATGTTGGGAAGCCGCTGTTGCCAATCTGGAAGGGCCAACTTCACATCAGCTTCTGAGCAGCCCTTGATAATGGGTTTCCAACAATGAACGTCCCCCACGCTTTCTTTATAACCTCCTCGACATCAAGGAATAGAAGTCCAATCATGAAAGAATCTTCATGGTCGAGCACCCGAACCAGTAGAGGACACCAACGGGACCCTTAATCAAGCATGATCACTTGTGCGTCAGGATCAATATTCAGCCTGGACCTGAGGGAACAAAGCCACCCACTCCTGGTTACACAAAGCCTTGTCCAGCCTCCCTGCTATTCTTCCCGCACCATGAGAGTGGTTGTTCCAAGACCATATGTGCCCACAGGCCCTGAGATCTGTCAATTCACATTGATCAATACAGGTGTGGAACTCCGCATTACTCGAAAAGGGCTGGACACCACGACCTCCCTGCTTCTCAGAAAAGAATCGAACATTCAGTCTCCCATAAGGAGTCATGGATCCGCAATACTATTCTTCATAGCCAGTAGCTCCCCCCAAAGGGCCCTCAAGGGGATCGGGCCAAGGCAGATCAAAGTGAATCAAGCTCGATACAGGCAGCCTCGGGGTCAATAGGGGGATACTCTTGATGCGTAGGAGAGGGCAGGATCATTTCGAATTGGATTGGGTGGGCTCGCTTGTCGGCCGGACGAGGCTGATCCTGATTGGATTGCTCGGAGCCAGTTTGGCCAAAGGTGGTTCAATATAGGTCCAACCAGCTACGAGCAACCCGATGGCGATTGACTGAGACTACCCCGGTTCCCATAGAAGCTCCGGCGGAGGGCGGAGAACCAGAATTCTCGGTCGTCGAAGCCCTGACGAAAAGTGGGTCTTCCAAAAAAAAAGGCACGGCAGAAGTGAAGTTGGTGAAACCAATGGTCGCGAATGACGTGCAAGGCCCATTCAGTCTGATCGAATCTCCCTTTTGATTGGGAATCCAAAAATGTACCATTCTATCGCTTTTGGCTGTCAGGTCGGTTGAGGAAAGACGAACCGGGGATGTGGAAGATCTCATCGCGCTTTGGCTTTGGCCAGCTCACACGCTCAAGAATCTGGCGCATATTTCCTTTGTTTGGGTTATTAGCCCTACCGAGCACTTTCCGGTTCTGATCTGGCCTCTCACGGTTTGCTGAAAAACCGTTTGACCAGTCACGTTGGTTGGTGCATCATCCTTCTTCCTTGAATTCCGAAACTATGGCAACAGTGATTTTCGGCACCCTGAGCCTCTTGAGTAGAGCAGAAAGGATTGAAAGAGATTCTTCTCTTTCTAGGTGGCGGGATCGTCAGCATAAACGAACTCACCACAACCGTGCAGGGTCAAAAAGAAACCGCTGCCCAATTTCTGAGGATGGAGTAGTTCTTCCGCATGGCACCGCCTTCACCCGCCATGGCCCCTTTCTCAAACCACGCTCTGGGAGGTTCAAACCCCAGTGAGGCTAGGTGGGTCAACTCGTCTTCGAAGGACAGAAGAGTACAACGAGAGGATGGCCGAGGCCCTCTTTATATGAGAAGTTCAACCGGAATCTCAAATGATTCCATTCCTGTCTTTCGGCAGCGGTTACTGAAAGCGCAAGGAGGTGGCCCCTCGACAGGCCCAGCGGCGGGGGCCTTGATTCGGGACTCCGAAAGAATGAAATGAAAGACGGATCTCAAGACAATTCGTTCCTGTGTTTGTCGTGTTCTAACCATATATACACACGACTTCTTTAGTTGGCTCTCCGAAGATTTTGATCACCCGTTGAAGCAGCTTTCTTGAACCTTGAATCTCTCCACATCACTCGTCCGGGATTCGAGTGAAGCAGCGGACAATACGACAGAGCAAAAGCTAGCTACTTTTTTTCATCTTTTTTGCCTACTCGAAGCTACGGCATCCCCCCGATCCTATCCGAAAGGGTGAGTTGACGCTAGGGTAGTGCCTTAGCGTGATTGCTCAGTTTTTCACCGAGCTCAACCATTCCCACCTTCTTTTGAAAAGAATATGAATTTGCCCGGTTCAATTACTTTCTTTGGAGTGATTTGATTCATAAATAGGGGACCCTCCCCTACATAGGAAGTTGCTTCTTGGAATGCTTTCAAGCACAGGCTGACCACTGATTCCATCTTCGAACCAAAAGCCGGATCTTGCTACTAGAAACCCGAAGGAGCACACAACGCAAACGAGGGTGACTGCACCAGCGAATCAAGCTGAACACATGTTTGACCCACTTGACGAACTGAAAGCGAGATCTTGCAAAACAACCACGCAACGCCCGGATCCGCAAGAATGGCTATGTAGGTCAGGTAAGGGGACCAGCGCTATGATCGCTTTGAGTTCTGCTCGAAGTGCGACATGTATGCTTACGTGCGAGTTGTTATTCGGCCGTAGATCGAGTTCTGGGCTCTTCCCTCGAACTCCCCGAGTTGTATTTCGCGTTATCGGAAGCACCCGAAGAAGACTACGGGCTGGTCTTGTCAAATACATCACTGATGAAAGATAGAGCTTCTTACTACTGGCTACCCCCACCTAATAGCAAAGATAGGAAACAACCTTCTGTCTATAGGTCAGAGGTCTTCTCTGTTCCGGTCGAGGAAAGCATCTTTGCTCCCCAGCCGCTTCGGGCGCACTGACCGGCCAAGCTCACGGGGTGTAGGCGCAACCATTTGACACAAGCAAGAAACTTTTGATATGATATGAAAATCTAAGTAGGAATGCCCATCGTGCTAATCCGGGGGGGAGCCTTCCTCGTCCAGGGTGCCTCCGGAGCTCTAGGTGAGCGCAAATCTTCGTCTTCTCAAAGTTGTGTGCTATGTCGATAATCACGTGGAATGTTAGAGGACTGAATTATGGGAGGACCTGATGGCAGTCAACGACTTTCTTTCTGCCCCCTCGTTGGTGATGGGATATTGTCATACTCTAATATAGACTTCAGAGAAGATTGGTGGTCGTTGTGTTCCCCCTCAAAGACTGGATGATTTGAACCACCTTTGTATGGACAGGTGTGGTCGGAGGATCCTAGGCTCAATCATCAAAGGCTTCCCCCTTGATCAAGTCAATGGAGTCACCGACCCTTGAAGGTAGCGTCTGAACCTCTCCTTGATTGTAGCGAGCTCACCCACTGGAGACAGAGATGGACACTCGCACAAACATCGTTTGACTTCATTATCAGATATAGGATGACTGAGAATTCTCATCATTGGACCGCTCATAACTCGTCCTACTTTCTGGTTGGACAGCCCTGACCCCGTGAACCTGGAAGGGGACGGATTTCACCGTAGCTAGGTCGGGCCCAACATGAACTAACCGTAACTAAGCTAATTTGACACCGCTCATCATTGAAGTTGCCCTAACGCTTTCCTCAGACTTTCCATCTAACAATTGACTACTCGGTCCATAATCCAACAATTCAAAAAAACAACGGCAACTAGGCAATGTCGTACAGAAGAGTCTTCGGGTTAGACAGAGTGTGGTATGGAGGCTGGTCCTTCTTGATATTACTCCACACTGACACTCACTGCAAGCAGCAAATCACTGCTGTCAGCCTACCCGTTCTTGCACTATGGAAGCGGGTCCGTCTTGATGCTCATCCAGGATGCAAATCGAGTAGGGGCAGGGATAACCCTCAGACTATAGGGAGTCAGCCCGGGGGTTGGCGAAACTTCACTCTGCCATCGAGCGAGGAAGATAACACCAACCACACCAAACCCGCGGGAATCTCGGAAGTTCCAGTTAAGCTGACTCCGCCTTACGGAAGCCAGTGAGCTCAACAAAACTGCCATTCCCGGAGTGATTCCAGCCAGGAACGAAGAGAGCTCACTCTACATAGAACTAGCACTTCTATGATCTTGGTAGGCGAGGCAAACCTACATCCTTTGATACAGGATGAGGCGGGCATCGAAAGCATAACGGTTGGCTCCAGACCAATTGCTGGCTTCCTAGGGAGAGAGGTGCGCATACAGAGGGGAGTGCACACCCTGGAGGGGATCACGTACGTATAGGGGGCGTCACGTTATCCACCCTTCCTTGTGAGGGAAGTAATCCGAAGCAAATGCAGAGTCACAACTATTCGACTAGCGGGAACACCCACCGGTTAGGAAGACACGGGAACGGTATGGAGCCATCCAAGCTAATCGCTTTCGTCGGCGTAACACCAATGACCCAGTGACGAATAACCCGAGGAAAGACTACTAGCTCGACCTACCCACACTCTGCATCAGGAATAGACTACCACACCAATACCCGGGACCTAATCACACCTACACACAATGGTAGCACTAACCTAACGCCAAGAAGAGTACTTCACCCGGGTTCATCTTCAACCGAGATTTTTGTGATCTTTCTAGAACCCGCTTCCGGATGTCCTTCTCCTGTCTTGGATTCAGTATATCGTCGACGTACACCTCAACATTGATAATAATACATGCATCATATCGTGAAAGATTACAGTCATAGCCCTGATGAGTTCTTGCCCCAGTTTGAAACCGAAAGGCATGACACGGTAGCAAAATGTTCCCCACTGGGGAATATAGAGGTTTGATGCATATCTTCTGGCGCCATCTTGATTTGATTGTACCCTGAGAACCCATATCAGAATTCATGCCCCGCTTTATTGTCAACCAAGATGTCAATGTGTGGCAAAGGGAAATCATCCTTGGGACCGGCTTTGTTGAGGTCGCGAAAGTCAACGCGCATGCGGACTCTGCCGTCCTTTTTCGGGACAGGAACTATGTTGGCTAACCATTCGGGGTCTTCCGTCACTACAAGAAATCCTGCCTTTAGCTGCTTCTCTACTTCCTCTTTGATTTTCCAATGTCCATTCGGGCCTCATTCTCCTCAGTTTCTGCTTGACTGGCTTGGCATCAGGATACAAAGGGATTTTTTTCTCAATTATGTCTGTGCTGAGTCCAGGCATATCATCGTAGGACCATGCAAAGGCATCCTTTTCTTCTTTCAAAAGGTCAATCAGGCTTGTTTTTTCGTTCTTCGAGAGTCAAAGTGGTTCCTATCCTAACCTCTTGGGGTTCGTCTGCGGTCCCTAAATGAATGGGTTGGGTTTCTTCCATGACGGGTTGAGCCTTCCTTTCCTCTGATCTCTCCACCATTTCCAAGAGTTCCGGAGGAGTTTCCACATAGGTTTCTTCCTCATCTACCTGCATGAGGCAGTGATCATTGGAAGGGGAGCTCAGGTCTGCTATTTTTTTTCTTCCTTTTTTTTTCAAGATTTGAAGCATCTCATAATCATCAAAAAACTCCGACACATAAGCAACCCTAGATTTCATTTCATTGCAAACCACAAGTTCCTTGATTACAGACTCTCTGGCCTCCAGGGCCGACTCGACTTCAGAAATGATAACAGACACTGACGGGACAGACTTCAGACCATCCTCCGAAGAGGTGACATGAAAAAGGGACTCAAAAGACTTGACTAAGACTGGTTCAGATAGAACACTGAAAGACTTCAGCTGAGGAAGAGAAGACCAATTGCGTGGTGCTCCATCGGTTGGGATGATGAGAGTGGATGGGTCTTTTGCCACTGGGTTCGCAATTATCATGGACACCATCCCTTGTTCCCCTGCCGCACCGTCCTGGGTCAACATAAGTTGAAGCTGGTATTCTTCCTCAATCTCTGATTCAACAGCCTTTTCTTCTTTCTTCTCTGGATACCAGGTCAAGATCCCTGGTTCTTCCCACTGGTAGATCATTTTTGCTTTGCCCTCATCAAGCTTCCAGGTTCCTGGATCTGTCAATAATATTGGAAAACCCGGCACGCGGTTCCCGCTAGCATCGATCCATGGCTCCGGAAAACCGAAAAAGGGAAAGTTCTATCTTTCTTTGACTAATCGCCCATTCAGAGTCTGAAGATATTGAAAAGCTTTCTGACTATCCTCTTCTTTTTCTTTTTCTTCTTCTTGTCTTCCCATTTTTGGAGATCTTCTTCCGTAGGTATATATCCCAACCCAAAAGGTGGCTCAATTGCCTGGACATGAATTGGCTCCGCGATTCCTTGGTGACGCCGGCCGAGTCCTGATCCGGGGAGGTGGCGCATTGATCGGAACATTTCCCTGACAAAGACATTGTCACTAAAATCGGGCAGGGCTCAATATTCCTTGACTGGTTCTGCCAACTCAATGACCTGCACTTGCTCGAACTGGAATCCTGCCAATTCCAAGTTCTCATCGTGCTGAATTTCTCGCGCTGGGATAGGGTCCAGCACCGGCTCTTCTGGATCTCAAAAGATAGAAATGACATGATTCCCCTGTATGAACTTGACTTTCTGATGCAAAGTAGAGGGGACCGCTTCTATGGCATGAATCCACGGCCTTCCGAGTAGCAGGTTGAAGGAAGTCGGGATGGAATTTTTCCTGAAACAGGACCGGCCCTGCAGTGAATTCTCAGGCCAGGATGCCCATGACCTCCCGCCTTGTGTTGTCATATGCTCTAATGGCCTGCCCTAAGACTGCGAAAGATTTTTGCTTATATCCTAAGCAAGTGGCAGTTCTGAATGGGCACACGTTCAGGGCCGATCCATTGTCAACCAGAACCATTGGCACCCTTTTCCCTGTAGTTATCACTGTAATGTGTCAGGCTTTTTTATGGTTCATTCCTTCCTTCGGCAGATCCTTATCCGTGAAAGTTCTAGTATTTGCCATCTGGATGTGGTCAATTATCTGGACTAGCGGAGATGGTGAAGTGTCCAATGACACATGTGTTTGACCCTGCATTCTAAGGACAGGATCACGGTGGCTCTGAGATGCCCTGTGTTGGGCCTCCTCATTGTTGACAAAATCCATATCATCATTGGTGTCGTATTGATCCAGTTCGTCGGAGTCCATCCACAAAGATGCGGGGAGGGGTTTGAGGTCTGTAGGGTCCGAGCTTATAGGGCTTTCATCAAAGGGTTGAGGTATGGAGCTCGGGTGGTGGTCTATCCTGATTCTGAAGTGGAAATGAATCTGGCTAGATGGGAAAAGGTCCTAGTGGGGTATGTGGTGGGTAAGAAGGCTCATCTTCCTGCACTACTGCCCTATCTTAGAAAGATTTGGAAACGGAAAGGGTGGATCTGCTTCCTAGAGGGAACTGACTCTTTCTTACCAAGTCATGTTCTTCCCCCCGGCATTGCTTCTAGATAGAAAGAGGATGAAATGACGCGTTTAGGTTGAAAGATGCAAGAGGATATTAGCGACATGGATAAGGGATGGTTTTTGAGAGGTCCCACTGGAAGCTCTAGGCATATAGTTCAGCCGGGAGTCCGTCGCGGTCTGTTTCAGTGAGTGGAGCGCAGGGAGCTGAAACACGTCCGTCGGGCTGGAAGTGTCAAGATGCGACCATGGCATATTCTTGTGCAAGAATAAGTACGTCACGGACTTGTTGGACAAGTTCGGGATGACAAACTGTAAACCCATCGCCACACCAATGGAGGTGAATGGGAAATTGCGAGCGGAGGAAGGTGACGAGCTAAAAGATGCAACCATGTATCGATACGTCTATCAAGTCTGTGTTGAAGCCACATCAGTTCAAAACGAAACTGGGGCCCGGGGAGGGGAGTCCATTGGTGTCAAGAAGGACGGGAGAGTGGTCCGAGGTCGTTTAGTCAGGGTCACCAAGGAAGTTTATGGAAAGGAAGCTTCCCAATCAGGAGTGGCGCGAGTGCTGCGATTAGTACAAGGCGGGATAGAACTGGAACTTCTTGGTTGTTCTACCAAGTCAATGGATCTCCACCAAGAGGGAAGACCGAAAGGGATAAGCTGGGAGATACGAAGGAAAGAAGAAAGCGACGTTTTGTTCGGGGAGTTGAAAATCCGCATAGATCCGGAGAATCCTTCTTCTAGGTCTAGCCAAAAGCTAGCCACAGCTATAGCTATCTATGGTGGTGATAGGTATTCATAGAGAGAAAACTCCTTCTTTGACCGGGGACCTCTAGCTACCTAGAGATGGACACAAAGACGAATAGGGATCTCGTCTCGGGAAAGCGCAAAAAAAAATAGTAGTAGTATAATCTATAGCTTTTCGGTTCGTGAAAGGAATGAACTGCTGCGATTCACTTCCTCTCCTTCCAATCCTTTGCAAAGCGGTATGCGGAAGAACTCTGCCTTTTGTAGCCTGCCAGGACAGTGTGTGATGCGTCGGTCAGGACTGTTGCCCAGTAGCCAACTCGAAGGGGGCTTATAGCAAGGTGATCCGCTCTTCTGCATAAAGATGTCGAAGTGCGAGTTATGCAGCACGAGCAAAACTATCTCCCAACCCGCGGTTTCCACACGACGAAATGCCATCATGAAACAAACAGAGAGCGAATTCCAGCGAAAACGTCACTAACGCTCGCCTCGATCCGCATGCGGAATCCAATCATTCGGAAAAGGCAACGGATTTATGGGAATAGGATATAATAGAACTTGAAAAGATCATTTGGATTTCTTATATATATCATAACCCCAGATCTTTTTCCGGTACAGAGGTGTCGGAGAACGAGGACGAACTACAGCATCGCTTTGCTGGTACTGCTAAGCGGATCTGGTTTATCGCCTCTCATTCTCCTTCCCTTTGGGTTCAATGTATGAAAGCCAGCCTTCTACCAATTTTTGGACAGCTTCTTATAACCGAGATGGCTCTTGGGTGTGGAGAAACATCTTAAGGCAGCGTGGACGAGTCAAGCACCTTCTCCAGCATGTTATTGGGGATGGGGCCAGCACTTCCATCTGGTATGACCCTTGGGTCTATTAAGAGTCCATTGTTGATCGCCATGGTGATCGTGTGATCTATGACTTTGGTAGGGGTGAAAAATGCAAGGTAGCTTAACTTATCCATGACTCATCTTGGTCTCTGCCTCCCCCCAGGTCTGGTGATCTTTTCCCTATTTGGCCGAACATTGATAGCATTATCCTTCCTCCAGCCCCTGTTCCTGATCGGGTGGTTTGGATGGACTCCGGAACCAGATGGTGTGTTTAGCCTAAAATCAGCGTGGAATGCAATTATCAGCCCCTCACCCAAGGTTGGATGGGCTTCATGGGTGTGGCACAATCCAGGAATAAGCATGCCTGATGTTTTGATCTCTCTATGGGAAACTCCTCACCCATGATCAGTTGAGGAAGCGAGGGGTGATCATCACTTCCAGGCGCGTCCTATGTTGCAATGCTTATGAAGATATGAACCACCTCTTCTTTTCCTGCCCCTTCTCTTCCGGAATTTTTGTTGAGATTGGGGCTCTCTTTCATCTGGGGCACCGTCATTTCCTTCCATTGAGTGAGGAAGTTGCCTGGTGGTCCGGAAAATGAAAGGGCAAAGGTAATAGTCATTGCTAGGCTGGCCTTCGCAGCTGCGAGATTTCATCTCTGGGGAGAGAGGAAGAGGCGTACCTTTCATGGCACTGTGAGGAGAAAGGAAGACTTGATCAGGGACATGAAATTGGAGGTCAAGATCCCGGCTGATTCTTTCAAGCTTGCAGAGATTGACACAGCAGTTAATAGAGCCATTCTTTCCAGCTGGGAATGTTCGTTGCTACCCAAGACACGTGCGGCTCGCTGGTCTGCTTGGATTAGACCGGAGAGGGACTGGTTGAAGCTCAATACAGATGCCTCAAGGAAGTCTAACTATGCGGGGATTGGCAGCATTATCAGGGATCATTACGGGCAGTTGGTTGCTGCGTTTGCTTCTCAGATGTCGGATCAGCCCATTCATGACTTGAAAATCTTCGGCATTCGTGAAGGTTTGCGCTGAGCTTTAGCTCGCTCGGACTCAAGTTCAAGATTGAGACTGATTCTAAGTTGGCCAGCATGTGGATCAACCGTACGTCCCCTGCCCCATGGAAGATGCTCAATGTTATCAGGCATATATGGTCTGATTTGGATCAACTTCATAGTTGGTCAGTTGCACATGTGTGGCGCCAATGTAACCAAGCGGCGGATGCTCTTGCTAGCCTTAATGCTTTTGATAACCCCCTCTTTGTAGCCTCTTTATATGAGTGACCTGTACAGCTCCACTTTGGTTAGATGATGCCTGAGGAGTGCCCTCCCTAAGGCCATAGAATTTTTGACTCGTCCCCTCGGGCAAAAAAATGAACTCAAGCAAGGGACTGGGCTCAGAGAATTCACTCCTTGACCTCTGCAAACCAAACACGAAAACCACTAAAAAGGAAAGAAGGGCGAAAGATCTCCTTGATTTGCTGCGACTATCACCGTCAGCCTCGGATCCACAGCCGGTATTAGGAAAGATTTGCCCGAGATGAGATGCTTTCTTCGCGTGATTGAGTGCCTGTCGAAGAATGAGACTTGACACCAATCCGAATGGGTATTTAGCTTAAAGCAGACACATGGATGGCATCAAGCCTCCAGTAGAGTGCTTCGATCCTGTTCACTCACTCTATAAGGAAATCCAAGAATCTAGGAAAAAAGGAAGGGTGGTTCTTTCAAGGTTGAATAAGAGAATCGAGGATTGGAAAACTATCCGTACACGTAATTAGACTGAAGACGCATTTCAAGTACACCACACATCATCATTCAATGTCATGAGAGAAAGATCAAAGAAGGAGCTCTTCACTAGAGGGTTCGCAATGGTTGGAGTTCTCCGCTAAATGGCTAAATACACATTGAGAGTCAAAAAAGGTAAAAAATGTGATCTGAATCAGATGGAAGGGGAACAGAAGGTGAACCAGCTGTGCACCTAAATGATCCTCACTTCCCTTCCTTTTATTAACCTGCATCCTTCATCCATCTGCGGTTAGAGAGAACTACCCATTAGACTCGTATGGGTCTGTTCGCCTTCTTGTTCCAGTAGGTCCCAAAGGTGAATGTTGAGTATGGCGGCTAGTCGTCGGTCTGAAATGTGCCAACATGTCGCTGATCGCCATCTTAGAAGAAGAAAAAAAAAAGGGAAGGGCAGCCTTATGGGAGAAAGGAGGAAAGGGGTCCATGCTATCCCAAGGTAGCGAAAGAATGCGCAGAATCCACCTTGAACCCTGGTTTGATAGCGAGACTATGTGAATGTTGGCTTTGCTACTCAACATTTCACTGAACCGGGGCATCTGATAGCTTTTTGATTTTCGTCAATTGTTCCAGGACCTGATTGAACTTCCAGCAACCCACGAATTTTTGTGGAGTTGGGCGCGTCATTCAGCCATGGATGCGCGGGAGAGGCGAGTAAACTAGGTCTTTTTTGCCGGTTCGACGAAGGAAGGTCAAAGAAAGGGTCAGACTTCTCCT